TAATAGAAAATGAAACGGTCGACCCAGACATAGACGGTCGACCCAGGCGGATATATCCTATAAAATATATGCCGTAGCGAGCGTAGTTCAATGTAGCGAGCGTAGTTCAATGGTAAAACATCTCCTTGCCAAGGAGAAGGCACGGGTTCGATTCCCGTCGCTCGCCACCTTAATTTAGTAAGGTACTATGATAAAAAATTCAGTCTAGTTGACTACTTAACTACTTATATTAAATATTAAATTAAGTAGTTCTTAGTCTAGTACCGTATCCCTTCCTATCTTATCCTTTGCACCCGACTCAAAAAAAAAAAAGAGTGCTTCGGGAGCGAAAATCGAACTTGCCAAGAGGGTGCCCTAAACCGGGGATTCACCGAGACAAATCAGATAAAATTGCTTTTAAAGGGTGATAGACTGTGCCTTTCTTTTATTTCTTTTTTCTTTTCTGCCTGCTGAATAAAAAAAAAGGGGGGTGGATATAGCCCTCTACCATACAAATAGAATAGTCCATTTATTTATATGGACTGCTAAGTGCGGAGACGGGAATCGAACCCGTGACCTCAAGGTTATGAGCCTCGTGAGCTACCAAACTGCTCTACTCCGCTCTGTAGGACCAAAAACTGGTGGACGAAAAAGGTTGAATACAAGTCTCTACCATGTCTAGACAAATAGAATAGTCTTTTTATACAGAATGGAGCGGGTAGCGGGAATCGAACCCGCATCGTTAGCTTGGAAGGCTAGGGGTTATAGTCGACGTTGGTTGATTATTTTTAACGTCTCTAATTCAAAACCGAACATGAAATTTTGATTTCATTCGGCTCCTTTATGGCTATTCTCACCACTTAACATCTATGTCAGCTTTTCTGTCTGAATGGAACCAAAGCTCTCCGCTTTCTAGATGATCCCTGTAGAGTAGGAGATAGAAATTCTACTATACTAAATATCTATCTAATCTACTTACTTCGTTCCCTAATTTCATTCAAGAGATCCTGAGGAAAAGAGTTGGGTTTCCACCGAGCTGAAACAATATCCTGATGGTTCTAGTAAACCAAAACTATCGTTTTTTAGCTATTGGGCTTCCATTTCTTTTTTAAATAAAAGAAGATTTAGTTACGATTGGAAATAAACTTTTTTGTATCTTCTTCATCCATAGATCCTTTACTCATATTTATTCAATTGGAATACTTAATCCAATGCAAAATTATGCTTCGCGACTCTGTACTCATAATCAAATTTGTATTTTGCATGCAAATTTAATTAGTCTTTGGATACTAATCGCGAGAATGTATATTCTTCCTCAATATGCTATTGAGAGGAAAAGGATTAAACCCTTTATAAGAACTAAAGTTTTCATCGGAATATGAATATAAAAATAAAAAAACTTAAGGATGCCTTAAGTATATCATTTCAAATTCAGTTATTAATAGAACGAATCACACTTTTACCACTAAACTATACCCGCTACGTGTAGATTATGATACCAACGCTACCCTTTGTCAAGGGTAGCCATTCGAGGAGGAGGCTAATTCCACCTATGGAGAAAAGTGAGCAGTTGGTACTTCAATCGCGGGCCTTTACTTTAGGATTTAGATGGCCCCCTCTAGTCTGTTAAAAGAAATCTCTTCTTACCATGCCAATAGCATATGAACCAAATGTATGCATTTTGATTAGGATCGTATTGTTCGTATTCTATAGTTTGATTATTCCTACAATATACGCTAAGAGATATAGGGGACAATACAGTCCCCATAAATCCCCTTCTTCCTTTTCTTTTTTGTTGGGCAGACTGTAGAATAATTTATCTACTCTGCAGTAGAAATTTGACTCCCCCCTTTTTACAATAAAAGTGTTGATAAAACTCCAATATAGTTTAGTTTGTTCAAAATGCACCCTTTAGAGAATATTCAAGTACCCCATTTCCAAGGGGTACCCGTTGAAAATCGCTTAAACAAATCCGTCCAAAACTTTTTAAGAAAAATTGAAAAGTTTTGAACTCGAAGGTTTTTCCAAGGAATGCCTGTGAAAAATTATTTCAATCTCTCACCAAAACATATAACAAGTATATCACTGAAAATTAATACCCATCCATATGGGTATATGAAGAGCGCGAATTCCTTTATACCCCCCCAATTAGAATTAGGGGAAATAAAACATAAATGGAGAAAGTTCTCATCATAAGATCAGCCAATAGAAGAAAAAAGTCCCTAATTCTGCAGAACATTCTGAGCAGGTGAAAAGTGAATAGGCTAAAGATAAAAAAAAAGCAAAGTCTACCACTTTTTTAACAGCAGTTCTTATTGCCCCTTTGGCCCTTTTGAACCTCGCCATGAATAAACTTCTATATCTCGATACTTCTATATCGAGATATAGAAAATAAAATCTCTACATATATATCTATATATATATTATGTACATTAATATATACATATATTACGTACATTATGCAGTAGACCTATAATGGTAAATGAAAGTGGCTAATTGAATAAAAAGCCCTTTTAACTCAGTGGTAGAGTAATGCCATGGTAAGGCATAAGTCATCGGTTCAAATCCGATAAAGGGCTTTTCTCCTAGTGGTAGAGTAATGCCGCGGTAAGACAAAAGTCATCGGTTGGAATCTGATAAAGTACTTTTCTACTAAATTCATTCACTTTTTTTCTTTTTTTTTTTTGAATTTGAAAATGTCTCTATTTTTTCTTGAATTTTATGACTTCGTTTAGTGTGAGACGCCCACATTTTTGGTCTGAACACTAAACGAAGCACGGAGTTTAAATTGCAAAAAAGAACTGAAATTGAACTCTTTTTCCTGTTAGAGCAATCAAATCAATATCTGTACTGAACTAATCTAGAATCCTTTTTATTAATTTATTTTTATTGTATACCCTTTAAAATGAATTCCCCTAAAAAGGAAGGGATGATCCGTGAATTAACCTAACCATCAACTAAAAAAAATCCTATGAAAGCATAACAGAAAAGTAGGAAAGACTCTTTGCTTTGATCTATTTATACTCTTCGAGTATATTGACAATTCCAAAAAACTGCTCATACTATCATTATAGTATAATCACGAGTGGTTCTATATAGCACTATCGTCTAGTGATGCCCCTATCGTCTAGTGGTTCAGGACATCTCTCTTTCAAGGAGGCAGCGGGGATTCGACTTCCCCTGGGGGTAGGGAGTATTATAAAAAGAGGTTAATCATAGATTATCAAAAACCCTAGAATAAATTCTTCCTGGGTCGATGCCCGAGCGGTTAATGGGGACGGACTGTAAATTCGTTGACGATATGTCTACGCTGGTTCAAATCCAGCTCGGCCCAAAAATCTAGGGCTTCGTGAATATGAACTAAATCCATTTTTTTCTTCCATAAAAAAAAATATCTGATCCATAGAAATAAAGGATAAAGAGAAAAGAAAGGGGAAATTTATTTCTAAGCCATATCTCTCTGATTCTTTTCTTCCAAAGAAAAGAGTTTTTCTTATTGAAAGGTGGATTATCATTTATTTTTAGGGATAAAAAATCGCGACATACTAGTTATGCCATTCTCACTATACCCACATCGGATATGTGGGTATGTAGTATATGATTACTCTATTTCTTAGAGTACGACAGACGAATCTTCTTATGGTTCTATTTAAGAATAGGTATGCCATACACCCCGCAGGGATTGTAGTTCAATTGGTTAGAGCACCGCCCTGTCAAGGCGGAAGCTGCGGGTTCGAGCCCCGTCAGTCCCGAACTAGGGTTCAATGAATGGAAAAATTCATCTTTCCTTTTTTTCATCAAAAATTTCCCTGAAAAAAAGGGGGGGGCAAAAGGCAAGATCAAATATCTATGGGGAACCCTTACTTTACTTTTTTTATTTCGCATTTCTCAATAAAAAGAGAGCTGTATAGAATTTTTTTTTTAACTACTTCCGGTTGCTAAGGAAAGACGTACATATCATACATGGATTAATATAATTTAGGATATTACTCTATTTTTATGATGATACCATCCTCATTTTAACTTTCTATTCGACTCTTATAGAATAGAATAGAGTTCCGGTATTTTACCGGAATCCATACATAAATTGTATTCGTTTATTGCTAGAGAATGGATTTAATATAATTAATTGCTTTTTGGGGATTAAACCACACAACTTCCATTTTGTAGTTCCAACTTTGTTTGTGTATGTTCAATGAATTCTTGGAAAGAATCTACCTCATTCTCAGTCCATTTGTCGACCCCTTTTTTTATGGATCTGCTCTCGCCTTTAGACCCCAAAAAGCAGATATTGATAGTAACCTAACCTAATAAAATAAAAACCAAGCAAACGCTCTTTTTCCTAAATTAAAATATTGGATCTTTTTTATTTAAGATCCTCTTTTCTCCATCTCATTTCTACTTCTACTGCTTATTTGGATGTCTATATGACCCATAGAAAGTCGGTCATATAATACATACATACATAATTGTATGTATAACTATAAGAAAAAGGAAGGGAAATTGGATAAGAAAGATTCTTGGTTATACATATATATATATAGAAAAGCAAAAGTAGAAAAGAATGAAAAATAGAGGGGTTCCGAATCCAATCAAAAAACCTATTTTGGTCTTAGTATGGATAAGGGATCCTCCTATGTTATATTATTCCACTATCAACCATGAATTGATTTGATAGATCCTATATTCATAATATTGAATTGATTCAGTATTATCAGAATGCAAGTCCTCCCCTTGAATTTACAGGATACCCCTTTTTCCTCTCCATGGGATTACATCCCGAGTTATTGTGAAAAAAAAAAAATAAAATAAAGAGGTTATGGAAGTAAATATTCTCGCATTTATTGCTACTGCATTGTTCATTCTAGTTCCTACTGCCTTTTTACTTATTATTTATGTAAAAACAGCTAGCCAAAATGATTAATTGGAATTCCAATTAATCATTGAAGAAATGAAAAAGGGATTAAAGAAAATAAAAATCCAAGTCTTAACTTAAATGAAAGGATCCGGTTGGAATCATAAAGTGTGGTAGAAAGAACTACATATAGTTTTTTCTACGACACTTTAGATTCTTTCTATTATATTATCTTGAATCTACATAGAATAGATTAGTAGATTGAAATAGTAATCTAATTCAACTTTTTTTTTACTGCATCCACTTAATTTCAAGCAAGTCAAAAGCAAAAAAATCAAATACAACTCTTCATTGAAAGAATCCATGGAGACGGAGAAAAATAATACGAGAATAGACTATAGTAAAAGAAAAAAAGTAAATAAAAGGAAAAAACCTGCGAATCTTTCATGCTTAAAAATGACGCGAGATGCTTCACGCGAGATCCTTCAAAAAAATTCTAAGAATAAGAAAAGAGTTGATACTACAATTCGACTACTCAATCAATTAGTAGTATCCCTAGAGTCCACTTCTCCCCCATACTACTAGCGAAAGAGAAAATGTAAAGACTACCATTAAAGCAGCCCAAGCGAGACTTACTATATCCATGTAAATTATGTCTCCTATTTCTATGAGGGAATTATTCTACTATTGATCAATAATCATAGTGGAATTAAGGGTACAGAGTCAAAATTCTGCCCTAAGATTATGGATGAATCAGTTAAAGGAATTTACTCCTAACAAATTCTTATATGATTTCTGGTAGAATTGGTGAGTATTAAATATAAATATGAGACATATTCCTTTTCCCTAAAAAAGAGTAGGGGAATGTCCTGAATAGAAGACGCAGGAATAGAGAGATTTTTGCTTCCTTTTGTTACCTTTTTTATAAGCAAAGGACGTCAGAATATACCATAAAATTAGGATAGATAAATATTTATTGGATACCTACCTTACCCATGTTTATTTTTGACCTAAACCCTACTGACCCACTTTCTATCTTTCTATGAAAGAGTGAGGAGACCTTATCCACAACTCCGAAATTGATTTTGGATCAGCCTATTCAATCTGATTCTCGACAGAATCAGTAGCCTTTACTTTAGTGTATCTAGGTAGCATAAGACCTACGAAGTGTATGTAGTAAGATGTACGATAAATAAAATGTATGATAATTAGGAAGTCTTGATATTTCTTCGCGAAGTCTCTTCTTCAATCTTAGATTGAAAAAAGAATGCCCCTTAAGGACCTTTGCTTTGGATAGGAAGATTTCTGACACCTTAGTCTCATAGTTTTAAATCCCCGAATCGAATCAATTCAAATTAATAAAAGAATAAGGAAACGCTACCTAATCTCTGTTGGTAGCTAGCCGTTTGGGACACTGCCGCCAAAACAAACCCTAGTTTGAAGATAGAACTATGGTATGGATTCTCAAAATTCAGTATCGCCAAACCTAGTTACTCTCTTGCCCCAACTTATGAGGGTACGAAATTTTGGAGTTTGATCAGTACTATAATCCTAAGTATTTTATTGATCAGGCGGCACCCAGATTTGAACTGGGGATAAAGGATTTGCAGTCCCCTGCCTTACCACTTGGCCATGCCGCCAAAAAATCCGATCTAAAATCGAGAATCATCTATATTTTCTTACTAAAACCCCTTTTCTTTTATCTTGAATCTAATGCTACTTACTTTTTTCCAATCTTTTTCAAATCTATTTCTGCTTTTTTGGATCCTGTTTCGCTTATTCTCCTCGATGGATTCTATCTTAAAACACACATTGCTAACACTAGAAAACTTCCCTTTTCTTTCTATTCTATTGAGATGGCAAAGGAGCAAAAGTGGATTTCCAGTCACAGACTGAAAAATTCAGATTGGAACCATTAACTAGAATTTTTTTTTTTTTGCATTTTTGAATTGCAGTAGTAAACGACTGTTAAATCGGTATTCTCTCCCCCCATTCCTTTTAATGGCATAATAAAATAGAATAAAAGTTTCCCTAATCTGTATATAGGTAAACTCCAGGTCCGAACAGCATTATTATCTATGGATCCCCCTTATGTACATATCCCTATGGGGAATCATGCTTTAATTTTTCATTGCATTAAATATCTTGAATAAAAAGAGGAAATTTGCTCTGATATAGATTATGGCCCGGCCTTCTTAGCCCACCCAAGTGAAATTACGATAAAAAAAAGGATATGTGAATAGGTGGATAACTAGATTAGCAAGGACTTAAAAAATAAAGTAAGTACTTTATTTTAAGATTCGACAACGAAATCCTTTATTTTTCAGCAATTCTACTACTACGAAACTAAAAATAACCTTCAAATTCTTTTTGAAAATAAAACTAAGCGTACTATTCTAAATTCTAAATCGAACTAAAGTCAAACTTTCTAATGCTTATAAATTATTATGGCTTTATTTCTTTCATAGAAAGGAGATAAAACGAGAAATCTTTGCTATCCAATCTGATTAGAATATCATAAAGTTTAAGTGGCAGAATTTTTTCTAGGACTTTTTTATCAATTCATTTTCATTCCATTTCTACCCCTGCCAAATTCGAACTTTGGTCAAAATTATCTCTATTCATATGTATGAAATACATATATGAAATACGTATGTGGAGTTCCCTAGAATTTCATGTGATTCAGTAAACAGAATATAGATTCCATGATTGCTAGATTGATCCGTAGGGATTGATGAAGAGTGAGCTGATAATGGAATTTTTCTTCGATAAATAGGAAACTTAAGATTAAGATGCTCCGGAATGGAAATGAGGGAATGTCCACAATACCCGGATTTAGTCAGATCCAATTCGAGGGATTTTGTAGGTTCATTAATCAAGGCTTGGCAGAAGAACTTGAGAAGTTTCCAACAATTAAAGATCCAGATCACGAAATTGCATTTCAATTATTTGCGAAAGGATATCAATTGCTAGAACCCTCGATAAAAGAAAGGGATGCTGTGTATGAATCACTCACCTATTCTTCTGAATTATATGTATCTGCGAGATTAATTTTTGGTTTCGATGTGCAAAAGCAAACTATTTCTATTGGAAACATTCCTATAATGAATTCCTTAGGAACCTTTATAATAAATGGAATATACCGAATTGTGATCAATCAAATATTGCTAAGTCCTGGTATTTACTACCGCTCGGAATTAGACCATAAGGGAATTTCTATATACACCGGGACTATAATATCAGATTGGGGAGGAAGGTCGGAATTAGCAATTGATAAAAAAGAAAGGATATGGGCTCGCGTGAGTAGAAAACAAAAGATATCTATTTTAGTTCTATCATCAGCTATGGGTTCGAATCTAAGAGAAATTTTAGATAATGTTTCCTACCCCGAAATTTTCTTGTCTTTCCCGAATGCTAAGGAGAAAAAGAGGATTGAGTCAAAAGAAAAAGCTATTTTGGAGTTTTATCAACAATTTGCTTGTGTAGGCGGGGACCTGGTATTTTCGGAGTCCTTATGTGAGGAATTACAAAAGAAATTTTTTCAACAAAAATGTGAATTAGGAAGAGTTGGTCGACGAAATATGAATCGGAGACTGAATCTTGATATACCTCAGAACAATACATTCTTGTTACCACGAGATGTATTGGCCGCTACGGATCATTTGATTGGAATGAAATTTGGAACGGGTATACTTGACGATGACGATATGAATCACTTGAAAAATAAACGTATTCGTTCGGTTGCGGATCTATTACAAGATCAATTCGGACTGGCTCTTGGCCGTTTACAACATGCGGTTCAAAAAACTATCCGTAGAGTATTCATACGTCAATCGAAACCAACTCCACAAACTTTGGTAACTCCAACTTCAACTTCGATTTTATTAATAACTACTTATGAGACCTTTTTTGGCACATACCCCTTATCTCAAGTTTTTGACCAAACCAATCCATTGACACAAACGGTTCATGGGCGAAAAGTGAGTTGCTTGGGTCCTGGAGGATTGACGGGGAGAACTGCAAGTTTTCGCAGCCGAGATATTCATCCGAGTCACTATGGGCGTATTTGTCCAATTGACACGTCCGAAGGAATCAATGTTGGACTTACTGGATCCTTAGCTATTCATGCGAGAATTGATCACAGGTGGGGATCTATAGAGAGTCCGTTTTATGAAATATCTGAGAAAGCAAAAGAAAAAAAAGAGAGACAGGTGGTTTATTTATCACCAAATAGAGATGAATATTATATGATAGCCGCAGGAAATTCTTTGTCCTTGAATCAGGGTATTCAGGAAGAACAGGTTGTTCCAGCTAGATACCGTCAAGAATTCCTGACTATTGCATGGGAACAGATTCATGTTAGAAGTATTTTTCCTTTCCAATATTTTTCTATTGGAGGTTCTCTCATTCCTTTTATTGAGCATAATGATGCGAATCGGGCTTTAATGAGTTCTAATATGCAGCGCCAAGCAGTTCCACTTTCTCGGTCCGAGAAGTGCATTGTTGGAACTGGATTGGAACGCCAAACAGCTCTAGATTCGAGGGTTTCCATTATAGCCGAACGCGAGGGAAAGATCATTTCTAGTGATAGTCACAAGATCCTTTTATCAAGTAGTGGGAAGACTGTAAGTATTCCTTTAGTTGCCCACCGGCGCTCTAACAAAAATACTTGTATGCACCAAAAACCTCGGGTTCCGCGGGGTAAATCCATTAAAAAGGGGCAAATTTTAGCGGAGGGAGCTGCTACAGTTGGGGGGGAACTTGCTTTAGGAAAAAACGTTTTAGTAGCTTATATGCCGTGGGAGGGTTACAATTTTGAAGACGCAGTACTAATTAGCGAACGTTTGGTATATGAGGATATTTATACTTCTTTTCACATCCGAAAATATGAAATTCAGACGGATACGACAAGCCAAGGCTCCGCTGAAAAAATAACTAAAGAAATACCACATCTAGAAGAACATTTACTCCGCAATTTGGACAGAAATGGAGTTGTGAGGTTGGGATCCTGGGTAGAAACTGGCGATATTTTAGTAGGTAAATTAACGCCTCAGATAGCGAGCGAATCCTCGTATATCGCGGAAGCTGGATTATTACGGGCCATTTTTGGTCTTGAGGTATCCACTTCAAAAGAAACTTCTCTCAAACTACCTATAGGTGGAAGAGGGCGCGTTATCGATGTGAAATGGATCCAGAGGGACCCCCTCGACATAATGGTTCGTGTATATATTTTACAGAAACGTGAAATCAAAGTTGGGGATAAAGTAGCAGGAAGACACGGGAATAAGGGGATCATTTCCAAAATTTTGCCTAGGCAAGATATGCCCTATTTGCAAGATGGAACACCTGTTGATATGGTCTTCAATCCCCTAGGAGTACCCTCACGAATGAATGTGGGACAAATATTTGAAAGCTCGCTCGGATTAGCAGGGGATCTGCTAAAGAAACATTATAGAATAGCACCCTTTGATGAGAGATATGAGCAAGAGGCTTCAAGAAAACTTGTGTTTTCGGAATTATATGAAGCCAGTAAACAAACAAAAAATCCATGGGTATTTGAACCCGAGTACCCGGGAAAAAGCAGAATATTTGATGGAAGAACAGGAGATCCTTTCGAACAACCTGTTCTAATAGGGAAGTCCTATATTTTAAAATTAATTCATCAAGTTGATGAGAAAATCCATGGACGTTCTACTGGGCCCTACTCACTTGTTACCCAACAACCCGTTAGAGGAAGAGCCAAGCAAGGGGGACAACGAGTAGGAGAAATGGAAGTTTGGGCTTTAGAAGGATTTGGTGTTGCTCATATTTTACAAGAGATACTTACTTATAAATCTGATCATCTTATAGCTCGCCAAGAAATACTTAATGCTACGATATGGGGAAAAAAAGTGCCTAATCACGAGGATCCTCCAGAATCTTTTCGAGTGCTCGTTCGAGAACTAAGATCTTTGGCTCTAGAACTGAACCATTTCCTTGTATCTGAGAAGAACTTTCAGGTTAATAGGGAGGATGTTTGATCGGAATAAATATAAATTCTTTTTTTATTTCTATTTTATGATTGACCAATATAAACATAAACAACTTCAAATTGGACTCGTTTCCCCTCAACAAATAAAGTCTTGGGCTAACAAAATCCTACCTAATGGGGAAGTCGTTGGCGAAGTCACAAGGCCCTCCACTTTTCATTATAAAACCGATAAACCAGAAAAAGATGGATTGTTTTGCGAAAGAATCTTTGGACCCATAAAAAGCGGAATTTGTGCTTGTGGAAATTCTCGAGCGAGCGTAGCTGAAAACGAAGACGAAAGATTTTGTCAAAAATGCGGAGTAGAATTTGTTGATTCTCGGATACGAAGATATCAAATGGGATACATCAAACTGGCATGTCCAGTGACTCATGTGTGGTATTTGAAAGGTCTTCCTAGTTATATCGCGAATCTTTTAGATAAACCCCTTAAGAAATTGGAGGGCCTAGTATACGGCGATTTCTCTTTTGCTAGGCCCAGCGCTAAAAAACCTACTTTCTTACGATTACGAGGTTTATTCGAAGATGAAATTTCATCCTGTAACCACAGTATTTCTCCCTTTTTTTCTACCCCAGGCTTTGCAACATTTCGAAATCGGGAAATTGCGACAGGAGCAGGTGCTATTAGAGAACAATTAGCGGATTTGGATTTGCGAATTATTATAGAGAATTCCTTGGTTGAATGGAAGGAATTAGAAGACGAGGGGTATAGTGGAGATGAATGGGAAGATAGAAAAAGACGAATAAGAAAAGTTTTTTTAATTAGACGAATGCAATTGGCAAAACATTTTATTCAAACAAATGTAGAACCAGAATGGATGGTTTTGTGCTTATTACCAGTTCTTCCTCCCGAATTGAGACCCATTGTTTATAGGTCTGGGGATAAAGTAGTGACTTCGGATATTAATGAACTTTATAAGAGAGTTATCCGTCGGAACAACAACCTTGCCTATCTATTAAAAAGAAGTGAATTAGCGCCAGCAGATTTAGTAATGTGCCAGGAAAAATTGGTACAAGAAGCCGTGGATACACTTCTTGATAGCGGGTCCCGCGGGCAACCGACCAGGGATGGTCACAATAAAGTATACAAGTCACTTTCAGATGTAATTGAGGGTAAAGAGGGGAGGTTTCGCGAGACTCTGCTTGGGAAACGGGTCGATTACTCGGGGCGTTCTGTCATTGTTGTGGGTCCTTCGCTTTCATTACATCAATGTGGATTACCTCTAGAGATAGCAATAAAGCTTTTTCAGCTATTTGTAATTCGCGATTTAATCACGAAACGTGCTACTTCTAATGTCAGGATTGCTAAAAGGAAAATTTGGGAAAAGGAACCCATTGTATGGGAAATACTTCAAGAAGTTATGCGGGGGCATCCTGTACTGTTGAACAGAGCACCTACCCTGCATAGATTAGGCATACAGGCCTTCCAACCCACTTTAGTAGAGGGGCGTACTATTTGTTTACATCCATTAGTGTGTAAGGGTTTCAATGCGGACTTTGATGGGGATCAAATGGCTGTTCATCTACCTTTATCCTTGGAAGCTCAAGCAGAAGCCCGTTTACTTATGTTTTCTCATATGAATCTCTTGTCTCCCGCTATTGGAGATCCTATTTGCGTGCCAACTCAAGACATGCTTATCGGACTTTATGTATTAACGATTGGAAACCGTCGAGGTATTTGTGCAAATAGATATAATAGTTGCGGAAACTATCCAAATAAAAAAGTAAACTACAATAATAATTATAAGTATACGAAAGATAAAGAACCCCATTTTTCTAGTTCCTATGATGCACTGGGAGCTTATAGACAGAAACGAATCGGTTTAAACAGTCCCTTGTGGCTCCGATGGAAACTAGATCAACGCGTCATTGGGTCAAGAGAAGTTCCGCTTGAAGTTCAATATGAATCTTTTGGGACTTATCATGAGATTTATGCCCACTATCTAATAGTCGGAAATAAAAAAAAAGAAACCCGTTCTATATACATTCGAACCACTCTTGGTCATATTTCTTTTTATAGAGAAATAGAGGAAGCCATACAAGGATTTAGTCGGGCCTATTCATACACTATCTAAACACGGAAGTTAGATTCGGCGATGCCCCTTTCGGGGGGCATTCTGATTTCGCTAGTACCGTCTTCAAATTCAGATTGAGATTGAGGAAAGAGAGTAAATTAAGTTTTCGAATCACTGACTCAGGCCTATTGTCGAATCCTACTCAGCAATTGTCGAATCCTACTCAGCCAAAAAAGGGGGTACTTATGTATGGCGGAACGGGCCAACCTGGTCTTTCATAATAAAGAGATAGACGGAACTGCTATGAAACGGCTTATTAGCAGATTAATAGATCATTTCGGAATGGGATATACATCCCATATACTGGATCAAATAAAGACTCTGGGCTTCCATCAAGCCACTACTACATCGATTTCTTTAGGAATCGAGGATCTTTTAACAATACCCTCTAAAGGATGGTTAGTCCAAGACGCGGAACAACAGAGTTTTCTTTTGGAGAAACACTATTATTACGGGGCTGTACACGCAGTAGAAAAATTACGCCAATCCGTTGAAATATGGTATGCTACAAGTGAATATTTGAAACAAGAAATGAATTCGAATTTTCGGCTAACGGATCCTTCTAATCCAGTCTATCTAATGTCTTTTTCAGGAGCCAGAGGAAATGCATCTCAGGTACACCAATTAGTAGGGATGAGAGGGTTAATGGCGGATCCTCAAGGACAAATGATTGATTTACCTATTCAAAGCAATTTACGCGAGGGACTTTCTTTGACAGAATATATAATTTCCTGCTACGGAGCCCGCAAAGGGGTTGTAGATACTGCTGTACGAACAGCGGATGCTGGATATCTTACACGTAGACTTGTTGAAGTAGTTCAACATATTATTGTGCGTAGAAGAGATTGTGGTACTATCCGAGGTATTTCTGTAAGTCCTCAAAATGGGATGACAGAAAAACTTTTTGTCCAAACACTAATTGGTCGTGTATTAGCAGACGATATATATATTGGTTCACGATGCATTGCTGCTCGGAATCAAGATATTGGAATTGGATTAGTCAATCGATTCATAACTGCCTTTCGAGCACAACCGTTTCGAGCACAACCAATATATATTAGAACCCCTTTTAGTTGCCGGAGCACATCTTGGATCTGTCAATTATGTTATGGGCGGAGTCCCACTCATGGCGATCTGGTCGAATTGGGGGAAGCTGTAGGTATTATTGCGGGTCAATCAATTGGGGAGCCAGGGACTCAACTAACATTAAGAACTTTTCATACTGGTGGAGTATTCACAGGGGGTACTGCCGACCTTGTACGATCCCCCTCGAATGGAAAAATCCAATTCAATGAGGATTTGGTTCACCCCACACGTACCCGTCATGGGCAGCCTGCTTTTCTATGCTATATAGACTTGCGTGTAACTATTCAGAGTCAGGATATTCTACATAGTGTGAATATTCCGTTAAAAAGCTTGATTCTAGTGCAAAATGATCAATATGTAGAATCCGAACAAGTAATTGCGGAGATTCGTACCGGAACCTCCACTTTGCATTTTAAAGAAAAGGTACAAAAGCATATTTATTCCGAATCAGACGGGGAAATGCACTGGAGTACTGATGTTTACCATGCGCCCGAATATCAATATGGTAATCTTCGTCGATTACCAAAAACAAGCCATTTATGGATATTGTCAGTAAGTATGTGCAGATCCAGTATAGCATCCTTTTCGCTGCACAAGGATCAAGATCAAATGAATACTTATTCTTTTTCTGTTGACGGAAGATATATCTTTGACCTCTCAATGGCTAATGATCAAGTAAGCCATAGACTGTTGAATACTTTTGGTAAAAAAGATAAGGAAATTCTTGATCTTGATTATTTAACGCCAGATCGAATCGTGTCCAACAGTCATTGGAATTTTGTCTATCCTTCTATTCTTCAAGATAATTCGGATTTGTTGGCGAAAAAGCGAAGAAATAGGTTCGTCATTCCATTACAATATCATCAAGAACAAGAGAAAGAGCTAATATCCTGTTTGGGGATTTCGATTGAAATACCCTTTATGGGTGTTTTACGTAGAAATACCATTTTTGCTTATTTTGACGATCCACGATACAGAAAAGATAAAAGGGGTTCCGGAATTGTTAAATTTAGATATAGGACCCTAGAGGAAGAATATAGGACCCTAGAGGAAGAATATCGGACCCTAGAGGAAGAATATCGGACCCGAGAGGAAGAGTATAGGATTCTAGAGGAAGACTCAGAGAACGAATATGAGAGCCCAGAGAACGAATATAGGACCCGAGAGGACGAATATGAAACCCTAGAAGACGAATATAGGACTCTAGAGGACGAATATGAAACCCTAGAAGATGAATATGGGATCCTAGAGGACGAATATAGGACTCTAGAGAAAGACTCAGAAGAAGAATACGGGAAACCAGAGAACGAATATAAAACTCGAGAGGACGAATATGGAACTCTAGAGGAAGACTCAGAAGAAGAATATGGAAGTCGTGAAGATGGCTCAGAGAACGAATATGGGGCTTTAGAAGAAGACTCAGAGGAAGACTCAGAGGACGAATATGGGAGCCCAGAGGAAGATTCTATCTTAAAAAAAGAGGGTTTTATTGAGCATCGAGGAACAAAAGAATTTAGTCTAAAATACCAAAAAGAAGTAGATCGGTTTTTTTTCATTCTTCAAGAACTGCATATCTTGCCGAGATCCTCATCCCTAAAGGTACTTGATAATAGTATTATTGGAGTGGATACACAACTCACAAAAAATATAAGAAGTCGACTAGGTGGATTGGTCCGAGTGAAGAGAAAAAAAAGCCATACGGAACTAAAAATCTTTTCCGGAGATATTCATTTTCCTGAAGAGGCGGATAAGATATTAGGCGGCAGTTTGATACCACCAGAAAGGGAAAAAAAAGATTCTAAGGACTCAAAAAAAAGAAAAAATTGGGTTTATGTTCAACGGAAAAAAATTCTCAAAAGCAAGGAAAAGTATTTTGTTTCGGTTCGACCTGCAGTCGCATATGAAATGGACGAAGGGAAAAATTTAGCAAGACTTTTCCCTCAAGATCTCCTGCAAGAAGAGGATAATCTCCAACTTCGACTTGTCAATTTTATTTCTCATGAAAATAGCAAGTTAACTCAAAGAATTTATCACACGAATAGTCAATTCGTTCGAACTTGCTTGGTAGTGAATTGGGAACAAGAAGAAAAAGAGGGGGCTCAGGCTTCCCTTCTTGAGTTAAGAACAAATGATCTAATTCGCGATTTTCTAAGAATTGAGTTAGTCAAGTCCACTATTTCGTATACAAGAAGAAGGTATGATAGGACAAGTGCAGGACCGATTCCCAATAATAGGTTAGATCGTAACAATACCAATTCCTTTTATTCCAAGGCCAAGATTCAATTACTTAGCCAACATCAAGAAGCTATTGGCACCTTGTTGAATCGAAATAAAGAATACCCATCTTTGATGATTTTGTCGGCATCCAACTGTTCTCGAATTGGTTTATTCAAGAATTCAAAATATCCCCATGCGGTAAAAGAATCGAATCCTAGAATTCCTATTCGAGATATTTTGGGGCGCTTAGGCGCTATTGTACCTAGTATATCGAATTTTTCTTCATCTTACTATTTATTAACGCATAATAAGATCTTGTTAAAAAAATACTTGTTCCTTGACAATTTGAAACAAACCTTCCAAGTACTTCAAGGTCTTAAATACTCTTTAATAGATGAAAATAAAAGGATTTTGAATTTCGACAGTAACATCATGTTGGATCCATTCCATTTGAATTGGTACTTTCTCCATCATGACTCATGGGAGGAGACACCGGCAATAATTCACCTTGGACAATTTATTTGCGAAAATGTATGTCTATTTAAATCGCACATAAAAAAATCTGGTCAAATTTTCATTGTTAATATGGACTCCTTTGTTATAAGAGCGGCTAAGCCTTATTTGGCCACTATAGGAGCAACTGTTCATGGTCATTATGGAAAAATCCTTTACAAAGGAGATAGGTTAGTTACCTTTATATATGAAAAATCGAGATCTAGTGATATAACGCAAGGTCTTCCAAAAGTCGAACAAATATTCGAAGCGCGTTCAATTGATTCACTATCGCCGAATCTCGAAAGGAGAATTGAGGATTGGAATGAGCGTATACCAAGAATTCTTGGGGTTCCCTGGGGATTCTTGATTGGAGCTGAGCTAACCATCGCCCAAAGTCGTATCTCTTTGGTTAATAAGATCCAAAAGGTTTATCGATCCCAAGGGGTACAGATCCATAATAGACATATAGAGATTATTATACGGCAAGTAACATCAAAAGTACGGATTTCAGAAGATGGAATGTCTAATGTTTTTTTACCTGGGGAATTAATAGGACTATTGCGAGCGGAACGAGCAGGGCGGGCTTTGGATGAATCGATCTATTATCGGGCAATCTTATTGGGAATAACAAGGGCTTCCCTGAATACCCAAAGTTTCATATCTGAAGCAAGTTTTCAAGAAACTGCTCGAGTTTTAGCAAAAGCTGCCCTACGAGGTCGTATTGATTGGTTGAAAGGCCTGAAAGAAAACGTAGTTCTGGGGGGAATTATACCTGTGGGTACCGGATTCCAAAAATTTGTGCATCGTTCCCCACAAGAAAAGAACCTTTATTTCGAAATTCAAAAAAAAAATCTATTCACGTCGGAAATGAGAGATATTTTGTTTCTCCATACAGAATTAGTTTCTGCTGATTCTGACGTAACAAACAATTTCTATGAGACATCAGAATCCCCATTTACTCCCATTTATACGATTTAAGGATACATAAAGCAGATTTTTTTTACTTTAATTTAAACTAGACTTTTGACCTTAGAATCCTAACAGGTCTGATTTTAGATTTTGTATTTTAATATTTTATTACTAAATAAAAGAAGTCAGTTAATTTATTAAGGCTGTGTTTATATCATGTATCAATGGCCAGTTCTGAGTAGAAGGTTCCATCGGAACAATTATTATTTATTTCAAGATATTTCGGCTCTTTCTTAATCTTCAAAAAGAAATAAATTCCGTAATGGTAAGACGAAAAAAAGAAAAAAAAAAGAAGTGTGGAAAAAATGACAAGAAGATATTGGAACATCAATTTGAAAGAGATGATAGAAGCGGGAGTTCATTTTGGTCATGGTATTAAGAAATGGAATCCTAAAATGGCCCCTTACATCTCGGCAAAACGTAAAGGTACTCATATTACAAATCTTGCTAGAACGGCTCGTTTTTTATCAGAAGCTTGTGATTTAGTTTTTGATGCAGCAAGTCAGGGAAAAAGCTTCTTAATTGTTGGTACCAAAAAAAGAGCAGCGGATTTAGTAGCATCAGCTGCAATAAGGTCTCGTTGTCATTATGTTAATAAAAAGTGGTTCAGTGGTATGTTAACGAATTGGTCGATTACCAAAACTAGACTTTCTCAATTTAGAGACTTAAGAGCGGAAGAAAAGATGGGAAAATTCCACCATCTCCCAAAAAGAGATGTGGCAATCTTAAAGAGAAAATTATCTACCTTGCAAAGATATCTCGGCGGGATTAAATATATGACGAGGTTGCCTGACATTGTGATTGTCCTTGACCAGCAAAAAGAGTATATAGCTCTTCGGGAATGTGCCATTTTGGGGATTCCTACTATTTCTTTAGTCGATACAAATTGTGACCCAGATCTCGCGAATATATCGATTCCTGCCAACGATGACACTATGACTTCAATTCGATTGATTCTTAACAAATTAGTATTTGCAATTTGTGAGGGCCGTTCTCTCTATATAAGAAATCGTTGATTAAGATTAAGAAGAATAGGTAATTCTTAAGCAACTGCGTAAATTTATGGGATCAGTTACTATTCTTTTTTGTTTTGCATAGATAAAAGAAGGGGAATATTGATATATATTAGAGGGTATTGATATATATTATGATTTGATGTGATTTCTTGGTATCCTAAATATAAGATTAATACTTCAAGTTGCTGAGTTGAGAAAGAGATGGTTGAATCAAAAGAATTCCTTTTTTGAAGTTCAATTTTTATCAGAGGACAATATGAATATTACACCATGTTCCATTAAAACACTCAAGGGGTTATACGATATATCAGGCGTAGAAGTAGGCCAACACTTCTATTGGCAAATAGGAGGTTTCCAAATTCATGCCCAAGTACTCATCACTTCTTGGGTCGTAATTACTATCTTGCTGGGTTCAGTTATCATAGCTGTTCGGAATCCACAAACCATCCCAACCGACGGTCAGAATTTCTTCGAATATGTCCTTGAGTTTATTCGCGATTTGAGCAAAACTCAGATTGGAGAAGAATATGGTCCCTGGGTTCCCTTTATTGGAACTATGTTCCTTTTTATTTTTGTTTCGAATTGGTCAGGTGCTCTTTTACCTTGGAAAATTATAGAGTTACCCCATGGGGAATTAGCAGCGCCCACGAATGATATAAATACTACTGTTGCTTTAGCTTTACTCACATCAGCGGCATATTTTTATGCGGGTCTTAGCAAAAAAGGATTGAGTTATTTCGAGAAATATATTAAACCAACCCCAATCCTTTTACCAATTAACATCCTAGAAGATTTCACAAAACCATTATCGCTTAGTTTTCGACTTTTCGGAAATATATTGGCGGATGAATTAGTCGTTGTTGTTCTTGTTTCTTTAGTCCCCTTAGTAGTCCCTATACCGGTCATGTTTCTTGGATTATTTACAAGCGGTATTCAAGCTCTTATTTTTGCAACGTTAGCCGCAGCCTATATAGGTGAATCCATGGAAGGTCATCATTGAATTGACTAATTTTCGAAATAGTCTTTTTTTTTTTAGCTTAGCCCAATTCATGCATGGTTCCAGATAATTCTCCTGGTTGGAAAACTAAACGAAATGCGTATGAATATATAATCTAGAGTTGTAGGAGAGATAATAGACTATATTAATGAGAATCATATGGATTTACACAAACCTCTAATGATTAGAAACTAAAAACGAGATCTCGAAGTAGTTTGGACGATTTAGATTATCATTTCAATTTGTACTTTTTAGTTACTTCTACCCAATAGAGCTTAGAAGTTAAAAGTAATAATTTCTTGGTTGATTGTATCCTTAACCATTTCTTTTTTTTTTGACACGAGGAACTCACCATGAATCCACTAATTGCTGCTGCTTCCGTTATTGCTGCTGGATTGGCCGTAGGGCTTGCTTCTATTGGGCCTGGAGTTGGTCAAGGTACTGCTGCAGGACAAGCTGTAGAAGGTATTGCGAGACAGCCAGAAGCAGAAGGGAAAATACGAGGTACTTTATTGCTTAGTCTAGCTTTTATGGAAGCTTTAACAATTTATGGACTGGTTGTGGCACTAGCGCTTTTATTTGCAAACCCTTTTGTTTAATCCTAAAAAAGAAAACGAGTCCTTTAGATTAGATTACTTTTTTTTTTAGTAAATTGGTATTTGCTTCTGTAATTCCAAGTATATCAATACTTTTTTTTATTATATTATTCCAGGAATTTTTTATTTATCGGGACAGACAATACCCCAGGAAAGGTTGATTTGAGCATGATCCATTTAGGTAGAAGATATGCTCGCCCTCTTCCTTCCCGTCCTTAGTTTAGGATAGTGGAAAGTCTTTTTCCTTTTATTTTAGAAATTTTGGGAACATTTCAACAAAGGAGATCTTTCACAGGTCAAACGAGACCTAAGACTTAATCTAAAAGAAATTATTAGATTGAATCTATTTGCATTAAAAAAATTGCATTAAAAAAACCGATAAAAAAAGGGCGAGCGAAGTAAGTGATCAAAAAACTTTCTTCTTTGTTCGTCCTATCTATAAGAGGAGAGCATATGAAAAATGTAACCCATTCTTTTGTTTTTTTAGCTCACTGGCCATTCGCTGGGAGTTTCGGGCTTAATACCGATATTTTAGCAACAAATCTAATAAATCTAACTGTAGTGGTTGGTGTATTGATTTTTTTTGGAAAGGGAGTGTGTGCGAGTTGTCTATTTCAAGAATAGATTGGATCTATCCGGCTGCACTTTAGAATATTTTTTACTATTTTTGGGATAAATAAGAAAAGGTGCACGATCTCGACGAATTACTTCTGAATAACTTCAGAAATCATATGGAAGAACCATAGCATTTCGCGACTCATTGGTAAATTTACTTTGATTCTCTATAGACCAATAATGTGAGACCATTAACACGGTTAAAGCTAAACTGCTTGAAGTCTAGGCAAAAAGGGGTACTCTTTCTACAACTATATTAGTATCGAAATGCTTTATTAGTATTGAAATGCTTTAAACGGGAAATAGCTAGTGTAGAATTTATCTGATATAGAACACTCATATCGATAAAATGGTTTGAACTATTTACTAGAAGGGCACCCTGCCCTTTTCCAATGCCGAATCGACGACCTGTGTATAAAAAAAAGAGAAATTTTTTGGATTTAAGAAAAAAAAAAAAAAGAATTCTAGCAATTTTTATTTTCCATTTATTTAGTTCGTTTTTCTTAATGAAATTGAAATTGTTAACTAACAGAGCAAACACAAATAAAGAAACAACTTTGCTGACATGATAGATTTTTATCTAGTCGGAAGAGTCCTCTTAATATTTATCTAGTCTTATATAAGTTTCGGTATATTGAAATACAAAGAGAAAAGAGAGGATAGAGGATAGGCTCATTACATAAAAAAAAGATATGGAAATAACCATAATGCATAGCAAAAAATAAAAAAAAAAAAAGAGCGTGAGAGCCAAATGAATCGAAAGATTCATGTTTGGTTCGGGAAGAGATCATAAAAGTTGTAAACTTAATAGCAAGATAATCTACTTTCATTAAAAGATTTATTAGATAATCGAAAACAGAGGATCTTAAGTACTATTCGAAATTCGGAAGAATTGCGTAGAGGGACCCTTGAACAACTCGAAAAAGCTCGGCTTCGATTACAGAAAGTCGAACTAGAAGCGGATGAGTATCGTATGAATGGATACTCTGAGATAGAACGAGAAAAAGCAAATTTGATTAAAGCTACTTCTATTAGTTTGGAACAATTAGAAAAGTCTAAAAATGAAACCCTTTATTATGAAAAACAAAGAGCGATGAATCAGGTTCGACAACGGGTTTTCCAACAAGCCGTACAAGGAGCTCTAGGAACTCTGAATAGTTGTTTGAATACCGAGTTACATTTCCGTACGATTCGTGCTAATATTGGCATTCTCGGGGCCATAGAATGGAAGAGATAATTAAATTTATTAGGCCTTGAAGTTCTACTTTCGTTTAGAATTTAGGCATTATTTTTCCCCTTGCTTCCAAAAAAAAAGATTCAAGAAACACTAATGGCAACCCTTCGAGTCGACGAAATTCATAAAATTCTCCGCGAACGTATTGAACAATATAATAGGAAAGTAGGGATTGAGAATATCGGTCGCGTAGTTCAAGTGGGGGATGGGATTGCTCGTATTATAGGTCTTGGTGAAATAATGTCAGGTGAATTAGTCGAATTTGCAGAAGGGACTAGAGGTATTGCTCTGAATTTGGAATCCAAAAATGTTGGGATTGTATTAATGGGCGATGGGTT